AATATCTTTTTATTATAGAGTTAATATCTTTTTATTATAGAGTTAATATCTTTTTATTATAGAGTTAATATCTTTTTATTACTTAACTTATGGATGGATTTTATTCTTCAACAAAAGATTCGCAGCAAAGAGATATTTCATCTAGTAGGAAATCTCGATTTTTGAGTCCAAGAAATAGGATCAAACAAAGTGCGTGACATAGTAATGAATAGGGCTTGTATTTATTAAATGTGCGTAGATAGCTATCTATTTATACGTTTCTATAGATATGTTAGATATGTTTCCTCCTTCATTTTTATTGCGGGTGGATTCGAGATCGCACATACCGCACTATAGCTAAATTGTTATTTTCTAGTCAATTTGCTATTCAAGGAAAAATGGAAGCACGGCAATTTACTGAGAATTTGCTATCGGGATCATATCATATAGGGGGAAGATGGGCGATTAGCTATTTGGATAAGCATTTCTGCTCTGGGGTTTCCATCGACTTTTAGTTGCAAACAGAATGGAAATTGGTTTATTGAAAAGAATTAATACGGGTTAGTTTAGTTAACTATCAATATATCAATTTATATATTATTAGTATTAGATTATATATATAATAGAATAGTATATAATAGAATATAATAGAATATAATAGAATAGGGATTCTAAAATAGGGATTAGGAATCTCAAATTTTCAATTCAAATACAAGAATCATTCATCAATTTCAAGTTACATTTCATAGTTAATGGTTCCAATTTGTTCCGAATTATGACTTTGGTGACGGAAAAATCACATTAAGTTTTTTTTCAATATCAAAAGGAAAAATCTTTGGATATTTATGTTTTGAGATACTATCCATATAAACATATAACCAAAGGAATGGACCCAATACAAAAAACGATGGGTTTATTTCGGGCAAGGGATTAAAGAAAATGGGATTCAAAATGAAAAATCCAAGTGAAATAAAAAAGAAAGAAATTAAGTAATCCCACATCCCATCCAAAGAAAGAGAGACTATTCTCATCTATTTCGTAAGGTATTATTTTGGTTTGGCGACATGGCCGAGCGGTAAGGCGGGGGACTGCAAATCCTTTTTCCCCAGTTCAAATCCGGGTGTCGCCTGATCAACAAAAAGGAGAAAATCTTGTATTTGATTTGGCTGATATAACTCGATTAGTTTTTCTCCAGCAGAAGCAAACGTAGGAAAAGGCCTTTGAATACTTGCTTGATTCTAAACATCTGGAAGTTCCGTTTTCTAAACAGAAAGTGCTAGAAATGCTTGCCTTTAGGATTCTGGGGTAAGATTCCCTGAAAGATTCGAGTAGTGGAATGAAAAAAATTTCATATAAGGATTTCCTGATTCCATTCCACTACGTAATGGGGTGTTTCATTACCGGTTCTTGAATTCAATTCGATAGCCTGATGGAAAATTGACTTTTTTTGATAGATAAGATGCACTACACCTAGAAAAAATGCAAAAAGAAAGAATGAATTGAATTTCTTTTCAATAAACCAAAATCAAGTCAATAAACCAAAATCAAGAATGAATAAGTGATTCTCGGGTTGATCCCAGAGATAAATATTAGACAGTAATGATTAGATGAAACGGGAAACAGAGGGATGGAGTAGATCGTTATCTACTCCTGAATCTAAATTCATTTTTAGGGCTTTTCACGAATTTTTTACCTAATACCTAACCTAACTAAAATAGATAAAATAAAAGACAAGAAAAGAAAGAATAGCTTTTCTACATCTTATCTTAAGATTCAGCGGATTCCCCCTGATATTTCCAAACGTGTGACTGCGTATTTTTTTATGCTTACCCCCTTTCGATTCCACTAGAAAAAGAGTATCACTTGTTGGAAGCGGATTTATTGGAGCCTTTCATCAACGGCGTTAGGTCATAATCCCCCTTTTTTTGACTATGCGCCATTGATCCCACTATTATTAGTGAACACTAGTGGAATATCCTTCATAGAGACAGGAGACATAATTTACATGGATATAGTAAGTCTTGCTTGGGCTGCTTTAATGGTCGTCTTTACTTTTTCTCTGTCCCTCGTCGTATGGGGGCGAAGTGGACTCTAAAGGCACTACTAATTGATTGACGTGAAGAATCAAGCTGTATGGGTTGTTTTATAGACACACTTTTTTATTTTAAAAAGCCCTTCTTTTTTTTTTGATGTATATATATTTTATGTATACATAAAATATAAAGATATAAAGTATATAATATACAACTTCGTCCATTACAATAAGCATAATTGGGAGTATGCTAGCTAGTATGGTAGAAAGATGCTTTCTACCATACTATCGGATCTCATATAATAGTATCCCGCTAATTCGCATTCCACTTACGACGCAAAATTCCAATTAATCCTTTTGATTTCTTCGATTTCTTCAATAGGTGCCTCAAAAAAACAATCAAGTTTCATTCAACTTAATCACTTTGACTCACGGTTTTTACATATATTATAAGTAAAAAGGCAGTAGGAACTAGAATGAAGAGTGCAGTAGCAATAAATGCGAGAATATTGACTTCCATAATCTCAGTGTTTTTTATTTTTAATTTTTATTAGGCAATAATTCGGGATTTAATCCCATAGAGATGAGCAAATTTTCACCCCGAAAATTCAATGGGCTGAATTCAACCTCGATGATATTGAATCAGATCAATATCATGAATAAAATATCTGAGCTATCAAATCACAATTCATCGTTTTAAAATGGAATAGTATACCACAGGAAGATCTTTTTTTTAGCCATACCAAATTCAAAATCGGATTCATGATCCAATTCACATGATTCAATTCAATCGACTTCCTTTCTCTTTTGGATTCTTTTTTATTTTTTTCTTATTTTATTTCTCCTTCTTTCTTGTTTTTCTATAAATTAGACCCCATTCCTTGTCGATTCATCTGATGAATCTGATGAAGTAGTATTTGAATACTCTTTACGTTTCATTTCCGTTGGTTACAAACAAACCAACTCAAACAAACAATAGAAGCTAAATAAAAAAGAAGAAGGAGTTAACTACTTTTTTTAATGATCTAATTTGCGTGGAAAACAAATCAAACAAGTATCCTAAAAAAGTCCTAGTATTATTATACTACTACTAAGATATAAAAAAGATTGAATCTTCTAGCAACGTTCACTATGTATAGTCTGTCTTCGACAGCACTTCTCTTAAAAAAAAATTAATTCTCTCTAAAAAGAGTTTGGATCCTTTTTTTCATGTTATTGGCTTTTATGTGATTGATTTTATTCCGTCGGGACTGACGGGGCTCGAACCCGCAGCTTCCGCCTTGACAGGGCGGTGCTCTACCCAATTGAACTACAATCCCCATGAAATCAAGCTATCGAGTATACATATATATATATTTATACTTGCATTGAAACTAAACGATTTCAATTTTGATTCGAATCTCGGTTTTATAAGGATCACCGAGGCACGAGGGATATACTGATATATCGATACTTTATCGAAAGCGACACATAACATATTATATTATTAATTCAGTACTGTCCAAATGGAATGAAAACCCATCTTTATCGTTAAAAAAAAGTTTTTTCTTTATTCGGTTTTTATTATAGGTTATTTTTATTATAGGTTATTATTATATATAAGATATAAGACTATTTTGAAAATCGTAAATTGAGATTAGAGTTCTTAGCAAAATAGGAATTTTTGCTAACAAAAAAATGGAACAGAGCAATTCAAGTGGTAAGGATATATCCGAAATTTTTTTATTCGTTAATATTCGTCATTTTTGAAGAACAAAGAAAAAGTCTATATCATTTCATGGCGGATCAGGGAATTCTTGGGCCGAGCTGGATTTGAACCAGCGTAGACATATTGCCAACGAATTTACAGTCCGTCCCCATTAACCGCTCGGGCATCGACCCAGCAAGAAGCCATTCTAGGCTTAGTTAGAAGCCTAGATCAACTTCTTTTCGTAGTACCCTACCCCCAGGGGAAGTCGAATCCCCGCCGCCTCCTTGAAAGAGAGATGTCCTGAACCACTAGACGATGGGGGCATACTTGCCCAACCGCCATCATATTATACGATACGATGATTATCATATGATAAGTTTTTTTATATTGTCAATATAACGGAAGAGTCTGATTAGACTCGAAAGGTCTTTCCCTCTTTCATATAATTTCATAAAATTTTTTGATTCATGATTTTTTTCCTAAAAAATTCATTCTAATCGACATCTAGAAATAGGAAATTCTTGATTCGATACTATAGAGAATAGAGTTTTTTTTAATTCAAATAGAGTGTCTATATCTATATTTATTCATTATTCAATCTATATTTATTCTTCATTAATTCACAAAAAAAGAAAAAAATCAAGATAAATCTAAATAAATAGAAGTCAAATATGAAGTCAGGATCCTTCTTTCAATAAAATTGAAATTTTTTTATTTAAGAATAAGCAAGGAAATTAACAAACAATATGAAATTGGGAAGGCGTGGATCAAGACAAGAAGTTCTCAAAATTTTTTCTTACAGAATTTGTTTGATTTGGCGGACAAGTTGCACCTTTTTATCATATGATTCGATCAAATATCTTTCATATTTGTTCATTTTGAAGATCATATCAATCAAATTAATTATTGATTTATTAGATATTTAATAGAATAGAAATAGAGAAGTCAATTTCAGTCTTGAAACAATTCATTCCAGTTTTATTTCTCAACCCGTATGTTCAACCTATACCCTAGAATAATATCTAAATAAATCCAATTTTTCGTTCTGGAATCAACCATATCCATTCTGAGTCTATTGCTGAGTCTAATGCATATATATTTATTACATAAAAATAGAACATAATAATAGATTTATTAGATCTAATCTATATATTATTTTATATATATGACATGGAATCTTTATTTAGTATGTAATATTAATGAAATGGAATATATAATCTATATATATAAATTATACAACATATCTCTATAGAATAGATAAGATATATCTTGTATGCATATTAATAATTGATTCATGAA